CAAATATCATAATTAACAGATTCAAACTATCTCGTTTGAAGTAATTTTATTTTTATGAAAACATAAATTTTATTTTTATCAAGTGTTCACTTATTGATTCATCAAATATCATAATTAACAGATTCAAACTATCTCGTTTGAAGTAATTTTATTTTTATGAAAACATAAATTTTATTTTTATCAAGTGTTCACTTATTGATTCATCAAATATCATAATTAACAGATTCAAACTATCTCGTTTGAAGTAATTTTATTTTTATAAAATCATAAATTTTATTTTTATCAAGTGTTCACTTATTGATTCATCAAGTATTATAATTAACAGATTCAAACTATCCCCTTAGACTTCAAAAATCTATGTACATTCTATACTAAATTATAAATAAAATTACCATAATCGAAACTAATTTATACATAACAACTTTATTATAAATTTTAAATGAAGTGTCTGAATATAGAGTTATTTTGATAGAATAAAAAATGTGAATTTTCACCTTCATTACTTCAAAAAGATAAGCTAATTAAGCTACTGGGCTCATACCCCATCAATAAAGGTTCTAATCCTTTTCTTTTTAATTTACTATAAGATTCTATTCTACTCAACACTTATAATTGGAAGTTTAATCTCAGTATCATCCTATTCATGAATGGGAATATGAATCGGATTAGAAATTAATCTTCTATCAATAATTCCACTTATAAGAAGATCAGACAATATAATAGCATCAGAAGCATCATTAAAATATTTTGTAACACAAGCATTAGCTTCATCTGTCCTTCTCCTTTCTATTGTTTTAATATCAATAAATAACATACATAATATTAATTCTCTTCATTACTTTAGACTAATTTTTAATTCCGCATTACTTACTAAAATAGGAGCCGCTCCATTCCATTTCTGATTCCCTGAAGTAATCGAAGGTCTTAGTTGACCAAACGCTTTAATTATACTTACATGACAAAAACTAGCCCCTATAGCACTAATCATATTTTCAAATAATTCGTTCCTATACCTAATTCTAGCAATTATTTTTAGTATAAGAGTTAGAGGGATTATGGGACTAAATCAAACAAGACTCCGAAAAATCATAGCATACTCTTCAATTAACCATATCGGATGAATACTAGCAAGTATAATACTTATAGAAACAATTTGAATTATATATTTCACCATTTATACCATCATCACAATCAACATTGTTTCTATTTTTTATCTGTTTAATGTATTCTATATAAACCAGCTCTATATCACAATAAACTATAACCTAACCTTTAAATTTTTCTTTATTTTAAATTTTATATCATTAGGAGGTCTCCCCCCATTCCTCGGATTCGCCCCTAAATGAATAACTATCCACTTACTAACTGAAAGAAGAATGTATTTTATCGCATTCATAATAGTTGTAATAACTCTCATAACTTTATACTTTTATTTACGAATCATATTCTCCACCATCCTCTTATCAAAAACTTACATTGGATACTATAAACATTCTCATATAAAAAATAACATATTAATAATAATCAATGCCCTATCAATCATAGGGCTTATATTCTCAACATTTATATTCAACATAATTTAAGGATTTAAGTTAAAAAAACTAAGAACCTTCAAAGTTCTAAATAAAGTGCCAACTTTAAGCCTTAGGGGTACCCCACTGATAAATTTGCAATTTATCGTCCTTCTTATTAGACTACAAGACTTGATAAAGGAATTATTATTCGTTAGTAAATTTACAGTTTACCGCCTATCCTCGGCCACTTTATCGATCAAATGATTATTTTCAACAAACCATAAAGACATTGGAACATTATACTTCCTATTCGGCAGATGGTCAGGAATAGTAGGAACATCTTTAAGTTTGTTAATCCGAGCAGAGTTGGGAACTCCCGGCTCTTTAATTGGAGATGATCAAATTTATAACGTTATTGTCACAGCTCATGCTTTTATCATAATTTTTTTTATAGTTATGCCTATTATAATTGGAGGTTTCGGAAATTGACTTGTTCCATTAATACTTGGAGCCCCAGATATAGCATTTCCACGAATAAATAACATAAGATTTTGACTTCTTCCTCCCTCTTTGACTCTACTTCTAGCAAGAAGACTAGTAGAAAACGGTGCAGGAACTGGTTGAACAGTATATCCTCCCCTCTCTGCAAATATTGCCCATAGAGGAGCATCAGTAGACTTAGCAATTTTTAGACTTCATCTTGCCGGAATTTCATCAATTCTAGGGGCTGTAAACTTCATTACTACTGTAATTAATATACGATCAACCGGAATAACATTTGATCGTACTCCCCTATTTGTCTGATCTGTCATACTAACCGCTATCCTTCTTCTACTGTCCTTACCTGTTCTAGCCGGTGCAATTACCATACTTCTAACAGACCGAAATATTAATACATCATTTTTTGATCCAGCAGGAGGAGGAGATCCAATTTTATATCAACACCTATTCTGATTTTTTGGACACCCAGAGGTATATATTTTAATTCTACCTGGGTTTGGTATAATTTCACACATCATTAGACAAGAAAGAAGAAAAAAGGAAACCTTCGGAACTTTAGGAATAATCTATGCGATGATAGCAATTGGACTTTTAGGATTTATTGTCTGAGCCCACCATATATTTACAGTTGGTATAGACGTTGATACACGAGCATACTTCACATCAGCTACAATAATTATTGCTGTTCCTACAGGAATTAAAATTTTTAGATGACTAGCTACATTCCATGGGTCCCAATTAAGATACTCACCTTCTCTCTTATGATCATTAGGATTCGTATTCCTATTCACAGTGGGGGGATTAACAGGTGTAATTCTAGCCAATTCATCAATTGATATTATTCTTCATGATACTTATTATGTAGTAGCCCATTTCCACTACGTTTTATCAATAGGAGCAGTATTTGCCATTATAGCTGGTTTTATTCACTGATTCCCTCTATTTACAGGTCTAATAATAAACAATAAGTTCTTAAAGATCCAATTCATCACAATATTTGTTGGAGTAAACATAACCTTTTTCCCTCAACACTTCCTTGGATTAAGAGGTATACCACGACGATATTCCGACTATCCTGACGCTTACACTACATGAAACGTAATCTCATCAATTGGTTCTCTAATTTCATTAGTCAGAATTTTCATCTTTCTATTTATTATTTGAGACAGATTCGTATCAATACGAAAAACACTCTCACCTCTAAGAATACCTACATCTATCGAATGAATACAAAAACTTCCCCCAGCTGAACATAGATACTCTGAACTTCCAATATTAACTAACTTCTAATATGGCAGATTAGTGCAATGGTCTTAAACTCCATATATAAAGATTATATCTTTTTTTAGAAATAGCAACGTGAAACATACTACTTCTCCAAGATAGTGCTTCACCATTAATAGAGCAGCTAACCTTTTTTCATAATCATGCACTTATAATCTTAGTAATAATTACCATACTAGTCGGATACATAATAAGAACATTGTTCTTCAATAAATTCAACAACCGTTTCCTTCTAGAAGGACAAAAAATTGAAATTATTTGAACAACTCTTCCAGCGGTTACTTTAATTTTTATTGCACTCCCGTCGCTCCGCTTACTTTACTTATTAGATGAAATTAATAACCCTCTAGTATCAGTTAAAGCAATTGGTCACCAATGATACTGATCTTACGAATATGGAGACTTTATAAATTTTGAATTTGATTCTTATATAACCCCCACAACCTCTCTTAGCATGGACGGATTCCGCCTCTTAGATGTTAATAATCGAATAATTATCCCATACAATTCACAAATTCGATTAATAGTAACTGCCGCAGATGTAATCCACTCTTGAACTATCCCAGCTTTAAGAGTAAAAATTGATGCTACACCCGGCCGTCTAAACCAAGTTAGATTCTTAATAAATCGAACTGGATTATTTTTTGGACAATGTTCAGAAATCTGTGGAGCAAATCACAGATTCATACCAATTGCAGTTGAAAGAATCCCTCCATCCATTTTTACCAAATGAATATCTAAAATAAATAGGGCTTCATTAGATGGCTGAAAGTAAGTAATGGTCTCTTAAACCAATTAATAGTAGAATAACGACTACTTCTAATGAAAAATTTAGTTAATACATAACATTAGCTTGTCAAGCTAAAATAATCCTACAGATAATTTTTAATTCCTCAAATAGCACCACTAAATTGACTTTCCCTTTTCTTTATATTTGTTTCCATTTTCTTAATCTATAATGCAATAAACTACTTTTCATTTATATACCCAGTCAAACAACCAGAAAAGAAAAAAACCATTAAAAAAATTAACTGAAAATGATAACTAACCTATTCTCATCATTCGATCCATCATCAGCCTTAAATTTATCCCTTAATTGACTAAGAACTTTTCTTGGGATCATACTAATCCCGTCATCGTTCTGATTAATCCCATCTCGCTACAATTTCTTATGAATTAAAATTATTATAACTCTTCATAATGAATTCAAACTTTTAATTGGACCTTCAATTAAAGGAAGAACCCTTATTTTCATCTCCCTCTTTTCCATAATTCTATTCAACAATTTTCTAGGATTATTCCCATATATTTTCACTAGAACAAGACACATAGTATTAACACTCACATTAGCCCTACCACTATGATTAAGATTTATAATTTACGGATGAGTAAATCATACTACCCATATACTAGCACATCTAGTACCACAAGGAACTCCCCCAGCCCTTATATCTTTCATGGTACTAATTGAAACAATTAGAAACTTAATCCGGCCAGGCACTTTAGCAATCCGATTATCAGCCAACATAATTGCTGGGCACCTACTAATAACTTTACTAGGAAGAACAGGACCTAGAACATCAATTATAATAATCAACCTACTGCTAGTCATTCAAATTCTTCTTCTCATTTTAGAATCAGCCGTAGCTGTAATCCAATCTTATGTATTTGCTATCCTTAGAACTCTTTACTCCAGTGAAGTAAATTATGTCAACACAAAAGAATCACCCATACCATTTAGTAGATCCTAGACCATGACCTATTTTAGGAGCATTTAGAGCTATAATTACCCTCGTCGGAATTATTAAATGATTCCATTTCTACGATAATTCATTATTCCTACTTGGAACTTTTATTACAATACTAGTTATATTTCAATGATGACGAGACGTTATTCGAGAAGGTACATTCTTAGGGCTCCACACTTATCAAGTAACAATAGGATTACGATGAGGAATAATCCTATTTATTACATCAGAAGTATTTTTCTTCATTTCATTCTTCTGAGCCTTCTTTCATAGTAGCTTAGCTCCTACAATCGAATTAGGAATAAATTGACCCCCTAAGGGTATTACACCATTCAACCCGTTACAAATTCCATTATTAAACACTTTAATTTTACTTACCTCCGGACTTACAGTAACATGAGCCCATCATAGATTAATAGAAAATGATTACAAGCAAGGGCTACAAAGATTATTCTTAACAGTACTGCTAGGAATCTATTTTACAATTCTTCAAGCATACGAATATATTGAAGCCCCATTCACTATTGCTGATTCAGTATACGGATCAACATTTTTTATAGCAACAGGATTCCATGGACTTCATGTAATTATTGGAACAACATTTTTAACCGTATGTCTAATTCGACATTATTATAACCATTTCTCATGTATCCATCATTTCGGATTCGAAGCAGCAGCTTGATACTGACACTTCGTTGATGTAGTCTGATTATTCCTTTATATTTCCATTTACTGATGAGGTAGATATTTATATAGTATATTAATTATATTTGACTTCCAATCAAAAGAACTGAAAACTCAGTATAAATAATCATAATCTTATTTTTATGAAGCACAATCATCCTATTTATCTCCTTTGCCATAATCATAATCTCATTCATTATTTCAAAAAAAACATTCATAGACCGTGAAAAAGCTTCACCGTTTGAATGCGGATTTGACCCAAAAAGATCCTCCCGTATACCATTTTCTATTCAATTCTTCTTAATCGCAGTAATCTTTCTAATCTTCGATGTAGAAATTGCTTTACTGATCCCAATCATTTTAATTATACAATCAACTAACATAGTAACTTACTTCGCAGTCACTTTATTCTTTCTTATCATTCTATTAGCAGGATTATATCATGAATGAAACCAAGGGGCTTTAAATTGAGCAGTTTAGGGTAATAGTTAACCATAACATTTAATTTGCACTTAAAAAGTATTGACTAAATCAATTTACCTTAAATAAGAAGCAAAAATTGCATTTAGTTTCGACCTAAACCTTTGGTGATAACTCACCCTTATTTATTAATTGAAACCAAAAAGAGGTATATCACTGTTAATGATAAAAATGAGTCTTAACTCCAATTAAGGAAATAGGTAATTCAAGAATAAGCTTCTAACTTAATTCTTTAGCAGTGCAACTCTGTTAATATTTCTAATTTATATAGTTTAATAAAAAACATTACATTTTCAATGTAAAATTAGATCCTTTCTTATAAATATTTAAAAGTGTGAACACTTCCTAGATATCTTCAATATCTTGCTCTATATATAAGCTATTTAAATAAATAAATAAATACAGATATATATATATCAATCACATAGATGTTAAAAGTATAAAAACCTTCAAATTATTATAATATAAAAATTGTAAAAAAATAGAAAATCGTCTTATCCGAAAAAAAATATTTTGACTGCCGTAATATTCAGACCAACCTTGATCAACAATTTTATAAATCTCACCACCAATTAGTAAAGGATAATAATTAACACCAAAAGTTGAAACATAAGGTATATTTCACATATTAGAAAAAAACAATCTTGTCTTTATGCATATCATTGATTTCAAAGAATAACTTAATGAAAACTTAGACAACTCAAAGCCTAATCAAGCCCCTATAGAAATAACTAATAAAGTTAATATTTTTATAAGAGAAGGTAAACAAACAAAATAAGGAGTAGGAAATATTAACCACATCAACATTCTACCGCCAGTAATAACTAATAAAATCAAACCAGACATGCCCTTCAATATAATAAACCCCTTATCTCTAATCATATTTAAAGATAAATAATTAAAATCTCCTACCAATACATAATAAATCAACCGAAAAGTATAACAAACAGTAAGACCAGTTGATAAATAATAAATAAAATAGATAAATAAATTAATATAACGTATCGATAAAACCTCTAAAATTAAATCCTTAGAATAAAAACCAGCAAGAAACGGAATACCACATAATGCCAAATTAGAAATAATAAAATAACAACAAGTCAAAGGCATTTGATACACCAACCCCCCTATATAACGAATATCTTGACAATTTCCTAAATTATGAATCATACAACCTGCACACATAAAAAGCAATGCCTTAAATAAAGCATGAGTCAACAAATGAAAAAAAGCCAACTTATACTCCCCTAAAGCTAAAATACCCATTATCAACCCTAACTGACTCAATGTTGACAACGCAATAATTTTCTTTAAATCAAATTCAAAATTAGCCCCAGCACCTGCTATAAATATAGTTATAGTCCCTACAAATAATAAAACAAACATCATCGTCTCAGATAAAGCAAAATTAAAACGAATAAGTAAATAAACCCCAGCAGTTACTAATGTCGAAGAATGAACTAAAGAAGAAACTGGTGTAGGAGCAGCTATTGCTGCTGGTAATCAAGAAGAAAAGGGGATTTGTGCTCTTTTAGTTAAAGCAGCTAAAAGAACTAATCACATAACATATGTCATTTCTTCAGAGCCCTTAAATACATCCACATAAAAAATATAATTAAACCCTCCATAATTTATTATTCACGCAATAGCCATTAACAAAGCAACATCACCAATTCGATTAGTTAACGCAGTAATCATCCCCGCATTATAAGATTTCACATTCTGATAATAAATAACCAATGCATAAGACACAAGGCCTAATCCATCTCATCCTAATAAAATTCTAATAATATTAGGTCTAATAATCAATAACATCATTGACAAAACAAATATAGATACTAACATAATAAAACGATTAATATATACATCTCCTTCTATATACTCCTCTCTATAATAAATAACCATTGAAGAAATAAATAAAACAAAACTCATAAACAAAAGAGACATTCAATCCAACAAAATAGTTATTATAATTCTACATGAATTAACTGTTAATACTTCATACTCAAACAAAACTATATATTCACTAACTATAAAATTTAACCTAACTAAAAAAGATACAATTCTAAAAAATAAAAAAAAGACAAAATAAATTAAACAAATAATTTAAAGTAATCAATTACATCTTTGACACCACAAGTCAACATTTTAATTAAACTATTTAAATTAAACTCACAATACAACAAACTCTCTTTTTAAAATTAAAAAATTTAAAGGTAGTCAATGCAAAAACAATAACAAATACTCACGAATATATCCCCCAGAAAAACTATACAACCCAGAATATATTTTACCATGTTGACTATAAGAATATAAATACAATGAATAAGCAGCTCTAAAAAAAGATAAAAACATAATAGTCAATATAACTCACCTTCTCCACCTAATTAATCTATTAATCAATATAATCTCTCCTAATAAATTCAAAGACGGAGGAGCAGCCATATTACAACATCTAAATAAAAATCATCACAAAGACATAATTGGTATAAGATTAATTAAACCCTTATTCAAAAAAAAACTCCGGCTTCCAGTACGCTCATAAACAATGTTAGCTAAACAAAATAAACCAGACGAACATAATCCATGGGCAATTATTATTACTAATGAACCGCACAGACCTCAATAATTTAAAGTTATAATCCCCCCTAATACCATACCCATATGACTAACTGAAGAGTAAGCAATTAATGACTTCATATCAATTTGTCGTAAACACATAAATGAAACAAAGACACCACCTACCATACTAATCACAATAAATACATAATTTAACTTCAGCCCTAAACTCAAAAAAAGAACTATAAAACGTATTAATCCATAGCCACCTAATTTCAACATTACACCAGCTAAAATTATTGAACCTGACACAGGGGCCTCAACATGAGCCTTAGGTAATCACAAATGAACAAAATATATAGGAATCTTAATAAAAAATACCATGTTCATACATATATATATATAAATTCTTCTATCAAAATTAGAAATATAAAAATAATCTAATCTGTTAGAAATTCTATAATAATAAAAAATAGAAACTATTATCGGCAAAGAAGCAAATAAAGTATAAAACAATAAATACACCCCAGCTTGCAGTCGCTCAGGTTGGTACCCTCACCCTACAATCAAAATTAAAGTAGGAATCAAACTAACTTCAAAAAATACATAAAAAATAAATAAATTCAACGAACTAAAAGTTATAAATAAAGACAAAAGTAAAACAATCACTATAAGCAAAAACATGTTATAATAATATCCATAAATAAAAATCTTAGATGAAGCCAAAATTATTAAAGAACAAATTCAAAAACTTAATAGAACCATCATGAAAGAAAGCAAATCAGAGCCCAAAAAAAAAGTAATATTACTAAATTGAAAATTAAACCTGAAAAAAAAACAATATAAAAAAGTAAGAACAAAATATAAATACTGGTTTAATCAAAAACTCTTCTTCATAAATCTTAAAGGAACCATACATATTAAAGCTAAAAAAAAACTTATCATAATACATTAAATGATTGAAAATAATCATTAGAATGGGTACGAACTATTGAAACAAGAATAGCAAGACCCAATGCCCCCTCACATACTCTTATACTAATAAAGACCATTCTAAAATAAAATTCATAATTAAAAAACATCAAATACAAATACAAACTTATATATAAAGACAATATAACAAACTCTAGGCTCAAAAGCATAAGCAATAAATGATTTCGCTTTATACAAAAAGAAATTAAACCTGTAAAATACATAACTACAGAAAAAAACAAACAAAGAATCACCATTAGTTTTAATAATTTAATTTAAAATACTGGTCTTGTAAACCAGAAATAAGGCCTCCTTTTAAAACATCAGAGAAAGAGTCAACCTCTATCGATAATCTCCAAAATTAATATTTTAATTAAACTATTCTCTGCATCATAACATTATTAATACTTATACTAATCTGCTCTCTATCCTTAATCTGCCTAAGTCACCCAATTTCAATAGGAGCAATTCTCCTTTTACAAACTATTACCGTCACTCTAACAATTGGATTCTTCCACTCAAATTTCTGATACTCTTACATTCTATTCCTTATTATAGTTAGAGGAATACTAGTATTATTCGCATACATAACAAGTGTAGCCTCAAACGAAAAATTCATCCCGTCAATCAAAATCTTTATCATAATTGCATTCATTATCCTTTCATTTTTATTTACTATAGCAATAATAGACCCTTACTACTCAAATATAAGTATTACCTTTACCGATTCAATTCAAAACCAATATTCATACAATCTATCTATAAGAAAATATTTTAACTATCCTCACATGTCAATTATATTCATATTAATTATCTATCTTCTAATCACTTTAATTGCAGTAGTTAAAATCACTAAAATCAAAATAGGACCTCTACGACAAACTTACTAATGAAAACACCTTTACGAAAAATATCACCACTTCTTAAAATTATCAATAACTCCGTTATTGATCTTCCTACTCCGTCAAATATTTCAGCCTGATGAAACTTTGGATCACTATTAGGATTATGTCTTATTGTACAAATCCTAACCGGAATCTTCCTAGCAATGCATTATACAGCCCATATCGACCATGCATTCAGTAGAGTAATTCACATTTGTCGAGATGTAAATTATGGATGACTATTACGAACACTTCATGCAAACGGAGCATCCTTCTTCTTCGTTTGTATCTACCTCCATATTGGACGTGGAATTTACTACAGAAGATACAATTTACACCTAACATGATCAGTTGGAATTATTATCTTATTCATAACTATAGCAACAGCTTTCCTTGGATATGTTCTCCCATGAGGTCAAATATCATTTTGAGGGGCTACAGTAATTACTAATCTACTTTCAGCAATTCCTTATTTAGGAAATACAATTGTACAATGATTATGAGGAGGTTTTGCAATCGATAACGCCACTTTAACTCGTTTCTTTACATTTCACTTCTTACTACCATTCATTATCGCAGCATTAATTATTATCCATCTTTTATTTCTCCACCAAACCGGATCTAGTAATCCTCTTGGATTAAACAGAAATATTGATAAAGTACCATTCCATCCATACTTTGTTTACAAAGATATAGTAGGATTCCTTATTATACTAATAACTCTTTCATACTTAGTATTAACACAACCCTACTTACTTAGAGATCCTGAAAATTTTACCCCAGCTAACCCTCTAGTAACACCTATCCATATTCAACCCGAATGATATTTCCTATTTGCATATGCAATTTTACGATCAATCCCAAATAAATTAGGTGGAGTACTAGCCCTATTTATATCAATTTCAATTTTATTCATTATACCATTCATTAATAAAAAAAAATTCCTAAGAACACAATTCTACCCTCTTAATAAAATCTTATTTTGATCATTTGTATCAGTATCAATCTTGTTAACATGAATTGGAGCACGGCCTGTAGAAGACCCATACATTTTAACAGGACAAATCCTTACATGTCTCTATTTTACCTACTTCATTATCAACCCTATTATTCATAAAATTTGAGATTACATCATTTTCAAAAACTAGCTAATGAACTTGTATAAGTGTATATTTTGAAAGTATAAAAAAGAGGATAACCCTCTATTAGCTTACATACTAAAAATAATCCGTTACACCAAAACTCTAAATAAATACAACTTTAAACCTAAAAAAAAAATCAAAAAATTTAAAGCAACAGGTAAAAACCTTTTTCAACATAAATACATAAGCTTATCATATCGATAACGAGGGAGAGTCCCTCGAACCCAAACCCAAACAAAAGATATAAAAGTCAACTTAACAAAAAAACTAAAATCAAAAACATTACCACCTAAAAAAATTATCACACAAAGCATTCTCATAAACAAAATTCTAGAATACTCAGCAAGAAAGATTAAAGCAAATCCACCTCTTCTATACTCTACATTAAAACCAGAAACTAATTCTGATTCGCCTTCAGCGAAATCAAAAGGGGTACGATTAGTCTCTGCCAATCTAGAAACCAACAATATTATACATAAAGGTAAACATAAAAAAATAAATCACACTAACTCCTGATACTTCATAAACTCATAGATATTTAGACCCATAATCAAATATAAAAAAGATAATAAAATTAAAGACAACCTTACTTCATACGAAATAGTCTGAGCCACTGAACGAAGACCTCCTAAAAAAGCATAATTAGAATTAGAAGACCATCCAGCAATCATAATTGTATAAACCGACAAACTTGAACAACAAAGAAAATACAATACTCCTAAATTAAAATTAAACAAAACAGTCAAAAATGGTATACACATTCATAGTATTAAAGATAAAAACAAGTTAAATACAGGGGACATATAATATATAAGAAAATTAGACATTAACGGATAAGTCTGCTCCTTAGTAAATAACTTAATTGCATCTCTGAAAGGTTGCAAAATACCTAAATAACCAACTTTATTGGGACCTTTACGAATCTGAATATATCCTAAAACCTTTCGCTCTATTAAAGTTAAAAAAGCCACACCAACCAGTACACAAACCACTAAAATTAAACTAATAATCAACAATATAACTAAATCAATTATAAAAATGTATTACTTGTATACTCATACATATTTAAATTCTAAATTTAAAGCACTAATCTGCCAAAGTAATTAATAGAATTCAAACTATAATAAATATTACAAATACCTAATCCTTTCGTACTAAGACATCTAAATTATTTAAAGATAGAAACCAACCTGGCTCACGCCGGTTTAAACTCAGATCATGTAAAATTTTAAAGGTCGAACAGACCTAACCTTTTAGCTCCTGCACCAAAAGTTAATTTTAATCCAACATCGAGGTCGCAAACTCTTTTTTCGATAAGAACTCTAAAAAAAAATTACGCTGTTATCCCTAAGGTAATTTTATCTTATAATCATAAAAAATGGATCAACAATACATACATTAATGAAATAATAAAAAAAAAGTTTATTCAATTTTTCAATCGCCCCAACAAAACAATTAACCCAATATAAATTTTAAAATACCAAACTCAATATATCCAGTTAATTATAAAATTCTATAGGGTCTTCTCGTCTTTTAAAATCATATAAGCTTTCTTACTTATAAATAAAATTCTAATTACAATTAAATTGAGACAGTCACTTTCTCGTCCAGCCATTCATACCAGCTTTCAATTAAAAAACTAATGATTATGCTACCTTTGCACGGTCAAATTACCGCGGCCATTTAACTACTCATTGGGCAGGCTAGACTTTAAATTATACTCAAAAAGACATGTTTTTAATAAACAGGCGGAAAGTAAATTTGCCGAGTTCCTTAATTTAACCTTTATTATAAAAAACAAAACACATTAACCTATACTAATCTTATCATTATTTCATATAATATAATATTAAATATATAATCTTAATAAAAAAACTAAACTCAAATACAAATCTTATTCAATCAAGAATTAATTATAACAAACTAAAGGTAGACATTTCCAATCCTACTAACCCTTAATAAAAAATTAATTATTTTAATACTTTACTTTAAAGCTTATCCCTTAAAGTATTAGAACCCCATTACGTGAAACTACCTAATTAACATCACATAAACAAAATCCTGAATTAAATTCATTTCTTAAGAAACTAGATATCTTAGAGAACGACTAACATTTCATCACTATAATATTATTATAAAAGTTTATGCCACAACTAAATTTATAATACCATAGCCCTCTCTAATTCGAGAAAATTATTATACATAACTAATTTTAATAAACCCTGATACACAAGGTACAAGAAATAAACTTTTCTTTTAACAAATTAAAAACTGTATAACATAATTCTATCACTATACTAAACAATATAATTCCACTTCTACTTTCAAAAAAATACTTATATTAAAAACACTTTTTTCATAACATAAAAAATTAAATAATAGTTTCAAATTAAATTGATTCTCACAACTAACTTTTTAATGTAAATAAAATACTTTCTATCAAGCTCTAATTTGCCATTCCAGGTACACTTTCCAGTACACCTACTATGTTACGACTTATCCTTCCTTAGAGAAGGAGCGACGGGCGATATGTGCATATTTTAGAGCTTCAATCATATAGTTAAACTAAACTATATTACTATCAAATCCAATTTATAGAACATGTTAATCATTCTAACCATATAAGTAAACTTATTGTAACCCATCTCTTCTTACCTATACGCTGTATCTTGATCTGATTTCCTTCATATAAACATGAATCTTGAACATTCAACTTTCTCATAAAACATTCAAACTACGACGATATACAAACTGAAAGCAAGTACAATTAATCGTGGACTATCAATTATAGGACAGGTTCCTCTGAATAGACTAAAATACCGCCAGATCTTTTAAATTTCAAGAACATAGCTACTAATACTCAGGCATTTTATTTTGCATTTCCAATAATAGGGTATCTAATCCTAGTTTATTACAGAAACCTCATAACCTCATTACCTAAATTAAAATACTCATCATAGTTACTAATTTCACCTAATAACTACAAATTAACATAATAAAAAATCTAAATAATTATTAACCGAAAAAAACTTAATTGCCCCATCTGTGTAACCGCGATTGCTGGCACAAATTTAATCAGAGCTATAATGGATTCCTGAATCAAAACTTATTTTATATTCAATTCTCTATATTGCAAAAATATTTACCCTATACCACCGTTATACTATAGTAATATAAATACAAAAACTTGCATATATTTAATCCATATATCAAAATAATAAGCCAAAATAAAACTTTTCTTAGTAAACACTAAAAATAAACAATTCCTAATAATACAAATATTACCCATAATCAAAATCAAATTATTAATTAATAATTAATTAAATTAATTATTAATTATTTCTCTTAATATAATTAAATCTTTATTTTTAAATTTATTTTAATTAAATTAATTTTATTAAAATTCATAAAAAAAATCTTTTAATTTTAAAATAATTTTATAAAAATATTTCAAAAAATATCAAAATAATTTAAAAATTTCCTTAAAATTACACTTAAAATTTCTCCTAATAGCCCAATACTTCCCCCCTAAAAAATACACCTCAACCACTAAGAAAATTTAAGCTTAAAA